ATCGAACGAAAAAAAGAAAACTCTTTTTCGTTATTGAAAGATTGATTCTCAATCATTTTTCAATAAAGAAATTTTGATTAGTAATTTGGTTAAAGTACATATTCATGTGGAGATCAATATATCACTTGCGTCTCGGTTACAACAAAAAAATTATAACTAAAAATGATTTGAGTTAAATAAAATAAAAAAAAAATAGATACTGTATACTTGAATTTCCTGGGATTGTAGTTCAATTGGTTAGAGCACCGCCCTGTCAAGGCGGAAGCTGCGGGTTCGAGCCCCGTCAGTCCCGATGGATCCAATAATCAATAAATATATCAATACATCTTTCCACTTTTTGGGAAAAGAACAACAATAATCACTTTCAATAGGAATTGATGATTCGTAGTTCTTTATTTCTTTCCTTCTTAATTTATTAATTTTTTTATTCAATTTAAATTTATAAAATTAATAATTTTGTTTGTAATTTTCTTAAAGTATTTTTGTAGAAAGGTCTATCAAAAAAAGAACAAATATCCTAAAATAAAAAATAAAAAAAAAATGAATTTGATAGAATATTCTATTTTTTGTGCCAGGACTCGTCTTTTTCACGCTTTTCTTGTAATAAAAAAAAAGTAAATCATTAAAAAAAAAAATGAAAACCAAAAGGGATTTTTGAACTTAACTCTACTCTATACTCCATACTCCTTTTTCTATTTTACTTCTTTTTTTTATTTAATTTCTTGTTTTGGGGGTTTTGGAACCAGGGGAAGTGGAAAAGTGAAACTTCATTAGATGATTGATTGTCCAAGGAATACCACAGGTTAGGGAAAAAAGAATAAAAAGTAATGATAAAACGCGGGCTTGTTGATTAGATGACAAATTAAATTAGCTTTTTCTTTTTTTGGATTGAGTTCAATATAGATAAAAGATCTTCTTATGTTATACTATTGAATTTGCGACGGCGAATTGATATGATAACTCAGATATTGTTATTCATGATATTAATCTGATTCAATTACATCAAGATGTAATGCATCCCATTAAGTTTAAATTTAAAGATAAAATTTTTACCATCTCTATGGGATTAAATCCCGAGTTAATTCGAAGTAAAATAAAAAAAGGATGAGATTATGGAAGTAAATATTCTCGCATTTATTGCTACTGCGCTATTCATTCTAGTTCCTACTGCTTTTTTACTTATTATCTATGTAAAAACGATCAGTCAAAATAAAAATGATTAATTGGAATGAAACTTGACTTCTTAGTTCTTTTTCACCGATTCAAAAATGGCAAGAAAAAGGAATTCCAATTTCGTTTCTTAACTGAAATGAGCAGGACCGAATCAGCAACATTCGATGAGATTTGATAGTATGGTAGAAAGAAACATATGCATCTTTCTACCATACTATCTCGATTAGATTAGTGTTTTTTTCGTGTAGGAAACTGGTAGATAGATGCTCGAAAGAGTTCTATGGTATGGAAACTTCTTCGAATTTGGAAATGAAAATGATACAGTTTTTTTCTTCAATTAAAAACTCAATTAGTTTATTTAACTAGTATTTCTAGAGTCCACTTCTTCCCCATACGACAAGTGAAAGAGAAAATGTAAAGACTACCATTAAAGCAGCCCAAGCGAGACTTACAATATCCATGTGAATTATGTCCCCTATTTCTATGAATATGAAGGAATTTTTCCATTATTGTTTACTAATATATAGTGAAATCCATGGTACAGAGTCAAAAAATTTTCGGACTAGTTATTAATTATTAATTTAATGAACCAATCCAATAAATCCAATACCTGAGTACTCCTAAACTCTTTTGAGTTTGTCTACAAACTCTATTCCGCTTTTCTTTTCCACAATTACTAATTACTTATTACTTAATTCGTACCTTCCGCCGAATTCAAGGACCAGTCAGTAACCACTCCAATAGGAATGGAGAAGTCTCAATAGCCCTTCCACTACTTAAAATCTTTCCTTGAATCTGAATCCTAGACACAAGAATTTCGCTTTTGAGAACCCGCAGATACTTCAAATCAAGTACGTATTTATTAAGAGACCTTTCTTCTCCCTCCCTTCGGCTGGAGAAGAATCTGGCGAGTTCTAGGTTAGAGCAGTTGCTAAGAAATTTCGAGTCTTTTGTTAATTAGAATTAGGCGACACCCGGATTTGAACTGGGGAAAAAGGATTTGCAGTCCTCCGCCTTACCACTCGGCCATGCCGCCAAAACGATACAAAATAGAATAGACGAAAATATTACCTTTTTGTTTGGAATGAATTACTGAACGTCTTTTTTTATTTATTGTACTTGCATTTTGAATCCCTTTTCTGGGATAGCCTTTCTACTACTTACTAATTACTAAAACCAAAATCTTTCCCCCCTTTTTTTTGATTCGATACATACGAATCAATAGGGACTTTCAGTCAAAAAAGTCCAAATTTAGGATAAACATGATAAATTGGAACCATTAACTATTAACTAGTTACTTGACTCCGATTTCATGAACGATTCTTAG